GTGCATCATCCTAGCAGAGTACTCATATCTATGTCAATGAAAAGAATTAAAAAATAAAATATTAAAAAATAAGCCCTAGCCCCTCAATTTAGTAGATATTCAAAAAGAAGACTCTTTTTGTAAATGTAAGGAAAAAGATTTTTGTAAATGTAAGGAAAAAGATATGGACTATGAATGATTCAGTAACGGAGATTCCTTGAACATATATGTTCATATCATACAAAACAAATGAGATTGGATTCGAAGAAGATACGAGGATTTCTATTCGTATCCTTTTGTGAAAGAACAGAGTGAATGAAATTAGAACGATATTTCATTTTGTTTAAACTGAGCCACTGATGAAAAAAAAAAAGAGAAAGAGGACGAGGATAAATAAAGAGCGAGGAAGTAAAATGGGCTTTTTAGTGGGGATAGAGGGACTTGAACCCTCACGATTTAAAAATTCGACGGATTTTCCTCTTACTATAAATTTCATTGTTGTCGTTATTGACATGTAAAATGGGACTCTCTCTTTATTCTCGTCCGATTAATCTTCAAAAGATCTATCAAACTCTGGAATGAATCATTTGATCACTGAATATTCGAATTCGATTCTTTTTTCAACTTCAATTGGGATTGATTCACAAGAACTCTTCAATTTTTCATAGATTTTTTGATCTCTATCATTCTAATTCATAGAGAATAGAAATCTAGAAATGAAATTGAAATAGAGGGTTTCTATAGATCCTTATCTCATATTATTTCTTGAGACTTTCTATATATACTTCTAGATATACTTCTATATCTATTTAATATACTTAAATATACTTAGACTAATATATTAGCTAAATAATAGAAATAATAGATCTAAATATTCTATATTAGATAATAGAAATAATCTAGAATCTAAAGAAAGAAGAAATAGAAGATTTCTCTTTTCATATATAGAGATAAATATAGAGATAAAGAATAGAATTTGATAGAAGATTTGGGTTGTGATTAATCGTTTGCTATATAAGTATGTATACGTACGTATTAGGTATATAAGGTTATCCTTTCTGTCATTTCGATAGAAAGATTTTAGCTACTAACGTAACATAGTCAATTTCATTCGTTAGAACAGCTTCCATTGAGTCTCTGCACCTATCCCTTTTTCTTCTCATTTTCCATCGTTTATTCTTTCAAAACAAAGATTTGGCTCAGGATTGCCCATTTTTAGTTCCAGGGTTTCTCTGAATTTGGAAGTTACCACTTAGCAGGTTTCCATACCAAGGCTCAATCCAATCAAGTCCGTAGCGTCTACCAATTTCGCCATATCCCCTTTCCTTTGAGACAAGGATCCAGTTGTAATTTCATCCACCTCTTTCATTTAGATTGGCACTATTGAATTCATTAGGTAATGATTACTATATCGAAATATTGAAAAAGTGTATGCTGCTATTTTCTTTTTTTGCCCACCTTCTATTCTAGATTCTCTATATTCTATCATTTCATCTCTATTGGATGAACCCTATTTGTTTCAATACGAAATGATTCTATCATTGATGTATCCGCAATTCAATATAGATAGATATATCCCACATATATATATTCCTTTCCTCATCCTTCATTTTGACAGTACATTTTTGAATAGTGTAACGGTCGATATTCATTCTTTTTTTTTTTTCATTTCGAATTCTAATTTCATTGATATATTGATATTCTATTTTCATAGATTCATATATATGAATATGGAATTGAATTTATATTTAGATAGCTAATTTATCTAGATCTAAATAGTTTTCTATTTTTTAAATAGAATATAAAATAGAGAACTAATAACTAAGAACTAGAAGAATATAAATAAATGAAAAAAAAAAAAAGAAGAAGAATCACTAGGTAATAGCTAAGATCCGATAGTTTCCTGTATTCCTATAAACTATTGCTCTTATATCCCCGCCCGCTTAGCTCAGAGGTTAGAGCATCGCATTTGTAATGCGATGGTCATCGGTTCGATTCCGATAGCCGGCTCTTTTTCTTTATCGATTTTTTTCTTTTCATGATTGAAAATCTCTACTCTCGCTTTCTCTAAATGTCGGGTCACTTATCTATTATGTCATGGTAATTTGGAGCTATAGCTATGAATAAAAAAGTTGACTAGAACAATTAGATCTCTATAGAAGAAATTGGAAAACGTAACCTTCGCTTGAATTTTCTATATATACAAAAAATCCAAATATTGATAAAATTTATTTTATTCTGTTTTGTAGGACTTTAGTAATTAGTTCAGTCTGAATTTATATTCTTTTTTTTTTTCAAATGAAAGTGAATCAAAAAGGAGCCTTTATATGTCTCGTTACCGAGGACCTCGTTTAAAAAAAATACGCCGACTGGGAGCTTTACCGGGACTAACTAGTAAAAGACCCAGATCCAGAAGTGATCTTCAAACCCAATTGCGCTCTGGAAAAAGATCACAATATCGTATTCGTTTAGAAGAGAAACAGAAATTGCGTTTTCATTATGGTCTCACAGAGCGACAATTACTTAAATATGTGCATATTGCTAGAAAAGCCAAAGGGTCAACAGGCCAGGTTTTACTACAATTACTTGAGATGCGTTTAGATAACATCCTTTTTCGATTAGGTATGGCTTCGACCATTCCTGGAGCCAGACAATTAGTTAACCATAGACACATTTTAGTTAATGGTCGTATAGTGGATATACCAAGTTATCGTTGCAAACCCCGAGATATTATTACTACGAAGGATAAAGAAAGATCGAAAGCTCTTATTCAAAATTCTCTTGTTTCATCCCCCCACGGGGAATTGCCAAACCATTTGACTATTGACTCCTTACAAGATAAGGGATTTGTCAATCAAATAATAGATAGTAAATGGATCGGTCTTAAAATAAATGAGTTGTTGGTCGTAGAATATTATTCCCGTCAGACTTGATTCTAACGAAAATAAAAAAGCAAGGTTCATACCAATTTTGACTCCTTTCACTGAAGTAAATAGAGTACCTCGTACCCTATCTCATTCACGTATCAAAAAAGGATTGGCAATAGGATTCTTTTGATTTTTTTCTTCTTTTCAATATCAATATGATACGATATTTTGATTTTTCTTTTACCTATCTCAGGAATTCATTAGGGATGATTAATTAGGGATAGAGAATTGATATTAAATAAGTAAATAAGGGTCTTACCGTTCGTTAGAATAATGATATCAATTCTTATTTGATTTGATACATTGTAGTCGGTAACGTTGATGAATGAAAAGAAACGGAGAGAGAGGGATTCGAACCCTCGGTAAACAAAAGTCTACATAGCAGTTCCAATGCTACGCCTTGAACCACTCGGCCATCTCTCCTACAGAATGTTATTCTTGACCAAAACCCGAATGAATAGCGAGTCCTTCATCTTAATTGTAGTACATGTGTGACCGTCTTATGGTTCCATAAGAAGAAATTGATTTTTCAATTTCCTATTTATCAACAACTTCTTTCATCAGCTAACCCATGGAATTCATGAATCGTCCGATGAATCTTTCTTTTCTATTTCAATTGTATGGTGTGGCACATACACGTTATGCAAACAAAAAGGATGGTTACTTTGATTTGAATTTAATTTTATCATGGAATGATTCTTCCATTCTTTTACTTTTTGGATCATAACCAAATCAAAAATGATCGAGTTATCAAAATCCATAGGGAACTTGGTTATTCATCTTAGATGAAATAATAATAGTCATTGGTATACTACGAAATTGGAATGAAATCTAATCTGATTCAACTATTTCATTTCATCTTTGTCCAAAAGGGGGACACCACATTTTCTTTTTCCAATTAGTCTGTTTTTATGTTATTTTGTACTGTACAATTCCTTTTTTTGTGGGATCGTTTTCCCCGAAGGGGAATGAGAAGAATTATAGAATGAATTGCTAATTATGCCTAGATCTCGAATAAATGGAAATTTTATTGATAAGACCTCTTCAATTGTAGCCAATATTTTATTACGAATAATTCCGACAACTTCAGGAGAAAAAAAGGCATTTACCTATTACAGAGATGGTGCGATTTGATTTTTTCTTGTTTTTTTAACCCTAAGTTTTACGAGAAAAAGAATGTAGTTAGGAATAGAAAAAACAAATTAGTGAAAGAAACCTACGCTTGGTGAAGGTGAAGTTTAGAGATAGAGCAATTCCTTCTGTCGTGTATCCTCGATTGATGCAGCCTTAAATGCTTCAATTATCTATTTTAGTATTGAGCGAAAGGTTACATCTATAAGTTCTGTATTGGAGGTCAATACTACTTCATTGAGTACTAATAGGTGGCATCGGGGAAAAAGCACTACACCTAGGAATCAACAACACAAAAACTTTGTTCTAAATAACCCTTTTCCTTATCGGTATCGGGACTAAAAAGAATGGTTAGGAAAACAAAGATCCATCTCATTCGTACTTTTGGTACCCATATAACCATCAAAGACCGTTGAAGTGACTAATTCCTGTAAATAGTAAGCGTTGAGTACAAAGAAATCTTTGGAGTTACCATTTCAATTTAGCACTAATATGATTGGTGTTAAGAAAAAACCTCTTGTGGGAAGGCTGGCTAGAAATTTCTTGTAAAAATACCAGCTCCTGTCAGTTCATAATGAGAATAGTGAAATTTTGATTACATGAATGCTTTTTCTTAGTATTATGCACAGAAGGGAGGAGCCGTATGAGATGAAAATCTCACGTACGGTTCTGGAACGGAGATTCTTTTACTAGAATGAACGACCGTAACGGATGTCGGCTCAATCCGAAGGAAATTATGCAGAAGCTTTACAGAATTATTATGAAGCTACGCGACCAGAAATTGATCCCTATGATCGAAGTTATATACTCTATAACATAGGTCTTATACACACAAGCAACGGAGAACATACAAAAGCTTTGGAATATTATTTCCGAGCACTAGAACGAAATCCATTTTTACCACAAGCTTTTAATAATATGGCCGTGATCTGTCATTACGTGCGACTATCTTCACTATAGAAA